CATAAGTAGGAGTGAAGAAATAGACTAAATATTAAATTAGGAAATGAAAAGGGATCGGATTTTTGTTGTGCTGTGTCCGAAATGTATCTTGTCTATTCCTATCCTTCAACTCTTCTAGACTTTTAAGTTTTTAACCAACTTATTTATTGAAGACTTAACATGTTTTTTGAGTGAAAAAAAGTACAGAAAGAAGAAACAAAAAGAAAGGGGAACATAATCCCATTTTTTTTACCATACATATATTATTTTTTATCACTCTCAAAAGGGGGAGGTATATATTCATACACTATCTATATACCTAGATGAATACATGATATATATATATATCACGTATGCTCTATACTATTAGAAAAAACGAATATGTATCCCGCTTGTATGAATAATTCTCAATACATTATTCGCGTGTCAGGAACCAGATTTGAACTGGTGACACGAGGATTTTCAGTCCTCTGCTCTACCAACTGAGCTATCCCGACCATTTTCCGTGCATCATACTAGTAGAGTACTTGTATCTATGTCAATTAAAGGGATGAAAATGGTATTCAAAAATCATACCCAGCCCCCGAATTTATTATTCTTAGATCTAAAAAAAATACTTTCTTCGGTAAGGTAAAGATAATGATATGAATTGTGAATGATTCAATAATGGAGATGCCCATATATGTTCATTTGTAGAGGTATCGTAGATATACAAAACACTTGGATCTTGGGATAAGATCAAGATCCAAAGATTTCTTTGTTCATATCAATTTGTGAAAGAGTATAGTGAATGAGAAACATAGTGAATTTTATTTGAACCGCTGATGAAAAAAAGGAGGATAAAACATTGTTAGTAAGTAAAATGGGCTTTTCGTTGGGGATAGAGGGACTTGAACCCTCACGATTTCTAAGGTCGACGGATTTTCCTCTTACTATAAATTTCATTGTTGTCGGTATTGACATGTATAATGGGACTCTCTCTTTATTCTCGTCCTATGAATCCTTTTTCAAAAGATCTATTAGACTTTGGAATGAATGATTTGATCACTGAATATTCGATTCTTCCCTTAACTTCGATTGGAATGGATTCACAATAACTCTTCCTTTTTCATATATATTTTATATAATATATAATATGGATTCGGGTCATGATTAATCGATCGATATGTCAGTATATATATATATAAAGTATATGTATAAAATATATGTGGGCCATCCTTTCTTTAATTTCCATAGAGGAATTCCAGCGATCAACGCAACGTAGTCAACTCCATTCGTTAGAACAGCTTCCATTGAGTCTCTGCACCTATCTTTTTTTATTCTAGTTTGATTTTAGAAACTAAACCTAAACCCTTGATTTCTCAAAATCAAGATTTGGCTCAGGATTGCCCCCTTTTTTTTCCAGGGTTTCCCTGAATTTGGAAGTTATCACTTAGCAGGTTTCCATGCCAAGGCTCAATCCAATCAAGTCCGTAGCGTCTACCAATTTCGCCATATCCCCTTTTGTTTTGAGACTAGGATCTAGTCGTAATTCCATTCACCTATTTTATTTATCTTGGAACCGTTGAATTCATTAGATAATGATTCCTATATCGAAAAGTGTATGCCGCTTTTTTTCACCATTTTCCGCCATTTCATCTCTATTTCATCTCTATGGTATTTGATGAACCATATTTAAATCAGAAATGATTCTATCATTTATATATCTGCAATTCAATATGATAGGTAGATCCCACATATATATGAATGTACCCCCCCCCCTTTTTTTTTACAGCAAGATTTAGAATACTAGAACGGTCGATATTCGTTCTTCTTTTTTTTTTCGTCTTATATACTCCTTTTGCGAATGAAACTGGAGGAATGTCTCAGTATAATTTGGATTGTATCTTTATATTTATACTTATCGTTTTCTTAGGATCGATCAGCTAGAATTTAGAATTCTGTAATTATATAAATCCTATAATTAGTAATTAGCATAATTTGTTAGAACTGCTCTAAAAAGAATTCTTTTTAACGATAATAAAAAATTTGAAACTCTCATTAATAATATGGGAAATCTTACGTATTAGCTTACTTCCTTATTATTCATTGAATTTCGATTATTGTAAATAATCGAAATTCATTAATATAATCGAAATAAAATACAAAAGCTCAAAAAAAAAAAATAGAAATAATAAAAAAAATAATAAGTAATAAATTGAAAATTCTAATTAGTCATTTTATTACTAGAATAGAATTTTATTTATTATTTCTATTAGGCGAGCCCGCTTAGCTCAGAGGTTAGAGCATCGCATTTGTAATGCGATGGTCATCGGTTCGATTCCGATAGCCGGCTTTTTCTCTATCGATTTTTCCATGATTGAGAATCTCCCGCCCCCTTTTCTCTAAATGTCCGGTCACCGATCTATTATGTCGTGTTAACTTGCAACTAGGAATAAAAAATGGATAGGAGAAATTAAATCTCTACAAAACAAATCGTAAAACGGAGTTTTCACTTCCTATAAATAATATTATAAATAAT